AGTCTTAGAAAAAAGAAAAAAAGAATTAATTAACTAAATAGTTGGGGGGTACAGTAAACTTTTTTTTGGGGATAGAGGGACTTGAACCCTCACGATTTAAAAAGTCGACGGATTTTCCTCTTACTATAAATTTCATTTTTGTCAGTATTGATGTTGACATGTATAATGGGACTCTATCTTTATTCTCGTCCAATTAGTTCTTTAAAAGATCTATCAGATTATAGAGTGACTTATTTGATCAGTGAATATTCGATTCTTACTTAAACTTTGAATCGATTCACATCACAAGAATTCTTACATTTTGCATATCATATAAGAAAAAAAAATATTTTGATTGTCATTAATTTTTTATATTTTTATATGTATACGGGTTCATCCTTTCTGTAGTTTAAATAGAAGGAATCCTCGATCAACGCAGTCAACTCTATTCGTTAGAACAGCTTCCATTTAGTCTCTGCACCTATCCTTTTTTTTTATTCTTGCTTTCTGAAGCCCTTTTGTTTTCTGAAAAAAGGATTTGGCTCAGGATTGCCCATTTTTTATTCCGGGGTTTCTCTGAATTTGAAAGTTATCACTTAGTATGTTTCCATATCAAGGCTCAATCCAACCAAGTCCGTAGCGTCTACCAATTTCGCCATATCCCCTTTTTCCTTTCTTCATTTATTCTGGATCTGAAGACGTTTACGTTTAATTCTTTCGGTAGTCACTTCACTTCTATTTCTATATAGTATATATAAAAATTGTCTCTGTTTCCTCCTATTTCTTTGATCTCTTATCTATTTTCTAGTTTCTTTCATATCGTGGTAGTCTTTTTTTTTTAGTCCAATCGAAAATAATTCTATTATTGATGTATCCGCAATTCAATATGGATGGATATATACCACATATATATGCCTCTTTTATTATCCTTTTTTTTTATACTCAAACGGTCGATTCTTTTTTTTTTCGCCCTATCCCTTTCTTTCTGAATTAAAACAGAGAATGTCTCATTGTATATACTCTGGATTGTATCCTTACTTAATCTTATCTTTATCTTTTCCTTAGGACCATCCCTGTCTGTATAATTAGAATAAAGTTCTTGATATACCCTATACCATAATTCTATTAATTGTTATTAAGATTCTCTGTATCTATAATCTAAAGACTAAAGAAAGAAAAAAGTCTTTTTTTTTTTCATTCTTTAGATTATAGTGTGTAACATAGTATTTTTCAATTTTGTTTAATTGGGAGAGATGGCTGAGTGGACTAAAGCGTCGGATTGCTAATCCGTTGTACGAGTTATTCGTACCGAGGGTTCGAATCCCTCTCTTTCCGTTTCTTCTGATGACTTAAGATTTTCTTTCGAATTAGAAGAATTCGAAAGAAAATCTTAAGAAATAAATTAAGCTGTCTTATTTTTTTTATTCTTCACGTCCAGGATTACGTCCTGGATCATTAGATAGGAATCCGAAGATGAAGAGAGAAACAAAGAATATCACCACTGTGTAAACGAAGAGTTTGAGAGTAAGCATTACAAAATCTCCAAGATAAGATCATTTTTGCTAAAAAGGGAATAGATTATCCATTTTTATACCACATATTCAATTTTGACACCAAACCGAGAAATAAAGTGGTTTCTAGAAAAGAAAGTAATTTTCATAAATTAGTAATAAGACTAACGGTATGAAAATTTTCTTTCACGTGCACAATTAATTATTGTATTTTGGGGACCCCGTACAAGGTCCTTGTTCACTGGAAGTAGGAGGTCAGAATGAGGAAATGAGATGATCTGTATTCATCGCGCTTATCCAAGAATTTTCGTGTTTGAATTGAGGGTTCACAATGTAAGACTTAATCTGATCTTATCAATTGATTATTAGAATCTTTTTTTTTTTTTGAATAAACCATGAATATTTGTAGGAGAGTATTCAAGATCTTATCGAAAACTTACAGCCGCTTGCCAAACAAAGGCTAAGAGAAAAAAGAACAAAGGTATGACTGGCATAACATCTACGATTGGATTGAAAAAAGCGTAAGCCTCGGGCAATTTGCCAAAGAAAAAATGACTCGAATGAAGGATAGAATTAAGATAGATACAGATCAAACTAAAGATATTAAGCATAACAAATGTTTCATTCTTGGAGATAATTGTATTTTGATTGAGTTATGAATATAAGGTCAAAAATGAAGAAAGTTAAAATAGACCAAAAAATCCTTCTTTTTCTTTAACTAACCCAATCAAAAATCCTTCAATTCTCAAACGAAAATAGAAGGAATCATACTTTCATACAATATCTTAATTGAATTCTATCTAATGATCAATAAATTGAGTTTCATTTTACAATTACACATGTCAAATCTTAGCAAAAATCTAACGGATTCCATGGATATTTAGGTGAGAATTGACAAACAACCAATACCTATATTAGTATTTATTAGTGTTAAATAGAAATCAAAATGGGGCGTGGCCAAGTGGTAAGGCAACGGGTTTTGGTCCCGCGACTCGGAGGTTCGAATCCTT